GTTCTGACCACACATAAAAATGACATTGCCATAAATTGACAAGGTAATATTGCCACTTATTCATCAGAAGTGGCGTATCTTTTGAAACCAGAATACATTTTCCTTGATATCTAACATAATGCATGAAAGGATCCTTGAAGACCCGTACGATCGCCGAAAAATAATTAGCAAACACTTTGACAAGATGTTCAATTTTTCCATAGAAATATATTCGCTCAAAAAAGCCCCTATAAGAAGTTAATCGTATATGAGAAGATTGGTTACGTAGAAAAAGGAAAATGGATTCGTATTCACATAGATAAGAATTATATAGGAACAAGACTAATCTTCGATTTCTTTTTGAAGTACTAAGACTATTCCAATTACAATACTCGTGAAAAAAGAACCGTAATAAATGAAAAGAAGAGGCATCTTTCACCCAGTAGCGAAGGATTTGAACTAAAATTTCCAGATGGAGGGGATAGGGTATTAATACATCTGACACATAATTTAAATGTGGGAATTTATCCTCTAAAAAAGGAAATATTGAATGACTTGATCGTAAATTATAAGATTTTGCGATTTCTTTTTCCTCTAAGGAAGATACTAATCGTAGGGAAAATGGAATTTCCACAATGACTGCAAACCCTTCTGATAGCATTTGAGAATACAAATTTTTGGGGTACCCCAAAAATGGATTTTTGTTAGAAGAATTAGTGAAAAAAAAAAAATGATTCTGGTGATACATTCGAGTAATTAAATGTTTTACCATTAGGAAACTGGATTTTTTGTCATAACCAAAATTTTCCAACAAAATGGATCCATTTAAAAAATGATCATGAGAAAATGCATAAATATACTCCCGAAAGATAAGTGGGTATAGGAAGTCACGTTGCCGAGATTTATCAAGTTGTAAATATCCTTGAAATTCCTCCATTTAAAATTTGATTTGAACTGGGGATACTATAATGGATTTATTGGGTTATCAAATGATACATAGTGCGATACAGTCAAAACAAGGTATTACAGTAAAAAAAGAATAATAATAGATACCTCGTAAATAGGTAAGACTTATCAACGGATTCTCTATCCTCTCTTTTCTTTTGCCATCTAATGAGTTTATATTTTAGGATAAAAAAGATGGTTAGAAATCCTTTATTTTTTCAACCCAATCGCTCTTTTGATTTTGGAAAAAAACTCTTTATCAATATACTGCTTCTTCTACACATTCCCCTCGTACCCCATAATGGAGAGTAACTAATAGTTAGGACTTATAAAAAAATCGATAACTCACTCATAAGAAAAGTCCTTCCCGCATCAAGCACTAATATAGTTTTAACGTCTAATTAGATCGGGTAATCATTCGAATTAAGAACATAAGCCCGTTACTTTTTCTTTCTCTATAATTATAATTGGAGCATAGGGCTCTATCCATTTATTCATTCGACCCAACTTGACTTTTTTTTTAGCATCAAGAATTCAAACAAGGTTTGGCCCAATCTAGTAAGGTAAAAATATTACTAGAATTTTCCATTGATACGACATGCTGCTTTTTCCATTCATTCCTTTCAGGATCAGTCGCGGTCTTACAAACTCTACCGATAGTATGGACGAATCTGTTACTTCATAGAAATGTGTAAAAGATGCTAGCCGCACTTAAAAGCCGAGTACTCTACCATTGAGTTAGCAACCCCCAAAATATCAAAAAATTTTCTGTGTAGATAGAATCGGAATAAAAAAAAAAAAAAAAGAAATTACATGACGTAATCAAAATATTCCAATAAAAAAACTTTTTGTATGATACAAAAGTAACTTTTTGTATCACAGAAAATACAATGAGACCATCATGTGCGTGAAAAGCAAAGGTCATGAAACTGAGATAACTAGCTTGATTTATACACGATCGGATTATATTTGTTTGATACACTGTTGTCAATATGAATGTGAATAGTGAAAAACGACTACAATAGAGAAAACAAAAGAATGAAAAATGAATAAAAAACAAATGGAAAGAACAATTTGTAAATATATTAAAATTTGAAATAGATAAAGCTAATAATAATAAATTATATTATATAATTATAGTTATATAATAACTAAGAGAAAAGAATTAAAAACTAAGAGAAAAGAATTAAAAACTAAGAGAAAAGAATTAAAAAAACTTAATCCCCTTTTTTTATTTGTTCAGAGAATTGCAACAAAATCACGCCATTGATGGAGTAATGTACAAATTTTTTTAAAGTATAGAACCAATTAGTTCATTTAGTCACTTGATTTATCTTTTTTCTATTCATCTTAGATCAATTTATATCAATAAAAAAGAAATATATATTTTTGGCGTTATCGAAAACGGAATTTTAAGGTAACGGAATTTTAAGGTAATAAGTGTAGTATGAATATAACAAGAGAGGGGGGAAATAATAAAGAAAAGGTTAGCCAAAGCTATATACAAGTTATCCACACCCTCTTTTTTTTTCATTAATGGAATTTCGTTTATTGATTAAGGTGAAGTTCCGTAAAAACCCCTGCCTTCTTTAAAATATCATGAACAGTTCCTGTAGGTTGAGCACCCTTTTCAAGGAAATATATAATCGCAGGAACATTTAAATAGGTTTGATTCTTTATCGGATCATAAAAACCCACTTTACGAAGATCTCTTCCTTCTCTTCGGGATCGAACATCAATTGCAATGATTCGATAAACGGCTCATTGGGATAGATATAAATTAACAATACCCCCCCTAGAACCGTATAAGAAGTTTTCTCCTCGTACGGCTCGAGGAAATTCAAAGTTATGTATAGAATTCTAATTAATGTCAAATGGATCCATAGATTATTAAATCAATTAGACTATGATTTAAATACTTTTTTCTTATTCTTTTTTGAAAAAAAAAAACTCATTCTTATCCCCATAACTCAAGTTGGATAACTCTCACTCAACGGAAAACAACCCTTAAGCTTAAACATTTCATTTGTTGAGTGGTCTCTAACCTCTTTATTTTTGCCTGTCTCCTTTCGAATCTATTTCGATTCTTCATTCTCATCTAGTTTAGTTATGGAGACAATTGAAAAAGATTTTTCCTTGTTTCGGATCCTGTATCCTTGCCTTGAATCATTGGGTTTAGACATTACTTCGGTGATCTTTAATCGTTTCAAAATGGCAGCAACATACCATTTTTTGTGATTTATTTTTATCAAAGAATCATATAAATAATGGATTCTCGCGTGATACACTTTTGATCAAATTTGACGTTTGAATTTGCAACTTGGTCGAATTGGATCCTTTCGATTTCTATACCGAACATATACTTACGAAGTAGTTTGAACTTATTGATTGACACTAACCCTAGATCTCTGCCCTTGATAAATGAATCAATACTTTATACTCGAGCTCCATCATGTACTATTTACATCAAAACCCTCAAAATAATGAGGGTTCTTGTGGAACAGAACAAACGATGTCGAGTCAAGAGCATCTTCATTCCTATATAATATAAAATGGTGGGTGTAAGAATCCACAGTGGATCATGTCCTTCAAGTCGCACGTTGCTTTCTACCACATCGTTTTAAACGAAGTTTTACCATAACCTCTAATTTCTTGGAACTGGTATGTAATTGATTCATTTATGGAATCATGTATAGTCATTGGTTTAGTTGGTCCATAGTAATCTATACTCTTATGACATGAGTGGTTTTTGAAAAAGTATTAGCAATAATGAAATTTATTTAAATTTAACCCATATTTTATTGTATATATTGGATCAATAATATTTTTTTGTATGACAATAGAGATTTTTTTGAATTTAGAATTTCTCTAAATTAAGAAATAATTCATTATGATACGAATAATTAAGAATCTCCATTTTTCCATTTCTTCATAGAATGGATTCATGAGTTTCACACTTCTTGGAGTACCAACGACTCATAAGAAATCATTAAAAAGATTTAATTTATTGAAAATTTCGTACCTCAATTGTGGAATAAAAAAGGATTTTTTACATTTTATTATCATAAAAAAATGCATATTCGGATTAACCCATCAATGATTTGAAACAAATCGATAGATCTATAATAAAAATCTTTTTCACAAAAATAGAAATAAAACAATAAAAATACATAATAACAATACATATCAGCATTTTCTGCCTAGTTTAGTTAACTTAAGAGACTCAATAATTTTTCTCTAAAATAAAAGTAAAAAAGATGTATGAATAACCTCTGCCTGAATTGTTACTTGGATTTACAATTATTCATTACAGACAAATACAAAATACGAAAAAATGAGGTGAAAAGAAATACATAATATGTTACATACGTAACTTGATTACGTGTTAATAAGATTCGTACAGACATTCAAATGGATATCTTCCATTATGGATTAACTCCTATCTACCCCGCCAATTATATAGAGATAGAGTAGATGCATCATAAATAAAAAAAGGATCCTAAGGGGGGCTGTCCTAGTTTCGGAGGTGTTAGACTATCTTGTATAAGGCCAAAGTCAAACAGATCTAGATTAAAGGATTGTTGCTACCTATTTTTTTTTTATTTTTACTCGAAATTTGAGTACCCTAAATTGGTCTTAAGACCTTCGTGTTTCTAATTCATAAATCCACAGAAAAAAAATAATAATCGGGTTTCACACACCATTTAAGGGATATAGAATAAGAGAGGCTTTCGCATTTCCATTTTAAATTCATCATTTAAAGAAAATAAAAAAAAAAAACAACCACATTCTATCGATATCTAATACTAGACTTTTAAGCATAAGGTTGTTTAAAAGGGCAACCTTTAGTCTGATATGATATCGAATATTTTTCTCTAGATCTTAGAATATACTATTCTATAATATGCACACTCTGGGACGGAAGGATTCGAACCTCCGAATAGCGGGACCAAAACCCGTTGCCTTACCACTTGGCCACGCCCCATTTATATTCAACACTAATAAACACTAATATTGGTAATGGTTGGTCGTCAATTCCAGTCGAAATATTTATAGAAAAATGCTCGGATTTTGATACGTTTATAGATGCAATTAAACTGAATTTATTGATCATTACATATAATTCCATTAAGATATTGTATGAAAGTAGGATTTCTTCTATTCTCTTTTTATTTGAGAAAAAAAAAGATTTTTGATTGGCTGAGTTCAAATCAAAGAAAGGTTTTTTGACCTACTTTATGTTAGTAATTTTTCCCTTATCCTTTATATCATAGGGATAATAGGGGATTAATAACTCAATCAAATCAAAAGAAATACAATTATCAAAGAAAAAACAAAAAAATTGTTATGCTTAATATCTTAAGTTTCATCGGTATCTGTCTTAATTCTTTCCTTTATTCAAGTAGTTTTTTCGTCGCCAAATTGCCTGAGGCCTACGCTTTTTTGAATCCAATAGTAGATGTTATGCCAGTAATACCTCTATTCTTTTTTCTATTAGCTTTTGTTTGGCAAGCTGCCGTAAGCTTTCGATAATATTTTTAAGACTGTCCGAGACAAATTCATGATTTACTAGAAAAAAAGATTATAACTAGTTATAAGATCAGACAAGTCGTACATACAGTCTGAACCTTTGAGTTGAGTCCAATATTGAAATTCTTCCATAGCTGTGATAAATCGGGATCACTCTCATTTTCTTATTCTTACGTTTTTCCGTTGAACGAGCCTGTTAGAGTCCCACACAATATATAATTGTGGGTATGAAATCCAATTTTTAGTAATGAACGACTCAACTCTTCAAATTTTTTACTATTTCTAGAAATCACTTCACTGCATTTCTTGGTGTCAAAATAGGTTAAAATAGAGAATCTATTCTCTTTTTTTTTTTTTTATGATCTTGGAGATTGTGTAATGCTTACTCTCAAACTATTTGTTTATACAGTAGTAATATTCTTTGTTTCGCTCTTCATTTTCGGATTTCTATCTAATGACCCGGGACGTAATCCGGGACGTGAAGAATAAAAAAAATAAGATTTTTTTTCCTTGCTTTATTTTGAAATGTTCGTAACATTTTATCGATTCCACATCTTTCCTCAACTATAAAAAAAATACCAAGTAATTGACAGAAACGGAAAGAGAGGGATTCGAACCCTCGGTACAAAAAACTCGTACAACGGATTAGCAATCCGACGCTTTAGTCCACTCAGCCATCTCTCCCCAAATTGAAAAAGGATAATTACTATGATACATTGTATAAAAAATAGAAAATGAAGGCTTGAAAAAAGCCCTTCTTTATCTCTCTTTATTATCTTTATCTACCCTTATTATATAGATGTATAATTATATACATCTAAAATTATATCGATATATATAATTATATAGATATATCGATGGATATCTATAAAATCGATAAAACCTTTTATCAGCAATTCCATTTAGATAAATTAGATAAAGTAAGGGCTCAAAAGAAAAGATATCTCCAATCCTAATATATAAATATTATCAATATATTAAAGATTACTAAAAATATATTAAAAAAAAAAAAAATCAAGTACCTCTTTTATTTTATTTCATCCGAAAAGTCCTTTTCTTTTGATTTCCCCGGCCTGGCCTGGTCAGTACCTAGCCGGGCTTTTTTTGTTCCAATGAATCGTAGATAAAATTATTTATTTAATTTGAAAACACAAAATTTTTTTGAAACAAAAAAAAAATCGAAACAACAAGAATCATAAGAAGAATTATTCTTTCGATTCCTATGATACAGAAAAAGATGATATAGAATCAAGGTAATCAAGGTACCTGCCATTCGTTATTATTATTCTTTATTACTTTACGGGAAAAAGAACTATTTTGTTAATTAAAATGAGTCCTCTTTTCCTAATCTCATTAGTCGCCCTGACGAAAATCCGTCAACGCTAGAATTTTCATGATTCTTTTCTGATCCGATCTTTTTATTACTACGACTTATTTTCGTCTTCGACAAAAGGTCCAATTATATACAATAATTGTATTGTAGCGGATATAGTTTAGTGGTAAAAGTGCGATTCGTTCTATTAATCCCTTAATAGTTAAGGGATCCTTCGGTTTTATTAATATTCCGATCAAAAACTTTATTTCTTAAAAGGATTTAATCCTTTACCTCTCGATGAAAGATTCGAGGAAATATATAAATTCTCGTGATTTGTATCCAAAAAGAAGTTCAAAATTGAAAAAAAAAATTTTGGATCATGAAATTACGAAACAGAATTTTATTGAATTGGATCAATACTTCCAATTGAAGGAATAAGGGATCCATGGAAAAAGGTGCAATTATTTCTAATCGTAACTAAATCTTCAATTTTTTCTTTGTATAAGGGAGATTGAAGCAAAACAAAATAGCTATTAAACAATGTCTTTGGTTTACTAGAGACGTCGACATCATTGTTTAGCTCGGCGGAAACAAAATACTGTTCCTAAGGATTATTCTAAATAGAAATAGCGAACGAAATAAATAACTGGAAAGATTGTTATAATCTCCTCTTTTTCTTTTATAGGGATCATCTATAAAGCGGGTCCTTTTGAATGCATTCAGACGGAAAG